GAAGTAGGAGGGAGGTCAGTCTCTCGACCCCGGTTTCGTGTCCTGAGTAATGAAAAAAAGTTTATGAGGTTATAAGTCTGACTTAGAGGACTCTGAATATGTGGAGTAGTGAGCCGATCCCGCTTTTCGCGGTTTTGATCGTTCTTCCAAACGAAGAGACCAATAGGGGCCTGGCCTAGCTTCTGCGAACGATTCGGTGGATAATTCTTCGTTTGATTCGGCTTATGACTCCACGGAGGATTCCTAGTCTGCTTACTCCCCCACTGCCCATGGCTAAAGAAAAAGCACTTTGGCTATCACAAAAGACCATGCACAGGTTCATTCTGCTGCAAGTCCTTAAAACTAAACCCTTTTTCACTTACCTTCCCCAACAACCCTAGCAGCATATCCCGTTTTTTCATTCGAAAGACGAGATTCCCTTTCTCCCGATCTCCTACGTATGGAGGAATTAAGGGGCAAGTTTCGCCTTTCTTATCTGACCATTCCCGGGTCAGGAGCTATGTACCAGTGCCTTCCCGTAATTGATGGAGGAGCTTTCCACCTGTCTGAGGTAGCTTTTTCGGGAGCTGTCCCGGTCCCGGATGCAGCCCCGTCATCAGTAGCTAAAACTAAGGTGGCCCTTCTCCATAAGGCCCCGGAAGTTGTATCTTATCGAGTGGACTTATCAGCATCACGCTTAAAAATATGGTGTCCAACTCTGTCCGTGACTCGCATTGACAACTTTATCCCGCCTGATGGGCATACATACCGCACCTCAGTTCGCACTCCCACAGGGGCAAGGCCATATTCATTGGTCCCTGGTGGCGAAGCCATTATGCCCTTTTCAGTTATCTTGAAATTAAATTATTCGCTGGCATCTGAAGACTTTTGGTATCCCTCACGTAGGGTGTTACATGTTTGCTACCGGCGAGCTCTATATGTCCGAGAGTGAGTAGAAGCCCCTTTAGCCGGGAGATGGCGGTTCGGGCATCCACTTTAATTTATTTTTTGAGGATAGTCTTTTATTCATGTTATTCATTCTCCCTGCTCGTCGTAACCCTAAAACACGGCGTTAGCAGGGTTGGGCTCCCCCTGCAGAAGTACAACAAACATAGGACAGCCGGGAACGATGACCCTTCTCAAGCCTGACGCCTAAGAAAGATAAAGACCACTTTTAAAAGTACCAGCCAACTCCTCATCGGAGGCTTCGTCGGTGTACTCTGGGACCCTTCTCATCTGAGAGGGATTCTCAACGCTCTGCCTCTTCAATCCTAGTGATTCGGATGTTGGGATCATTGAGAGTACCTTCCGACCAAGCTTTTATGGCCGTGATCATCCTCATTGTGGTCTTATTATCCACTGTCTGTCGACGCTCTTCCTTGTTCTGTATGATGACCCAATCTTCCGGTTTAGTAACCACCTTTGGATGATCAATGGCCACGGCTACTATCGTCCCAGGAGGACCTATAAGGAGACTAGGATCGACAAACTCTTGATCATCCGTCAGGACATTGACTCCCCCATGGTTTGGAAGAGGATTCGTGTTCACATTGGGTTGGAGTCGGGCTGCCTCCTGAGTCTTCACTGCGTTTGTATCCAGCAAGTCCTGGATCTTGTGCTTGAGCAGGAAACAAGACTCTATATCATGCCCAACTTGACCGGAATGGTATATGCATTTCAGCTCCGGATTATATGACCTGGGGAGAGCGTTAGGAGGAGGTAAGGCTGGCACAGGAGTCACTTGCCCTGATGCGAGTAAGCGATTGTAGGCCTCTGCCATTGTGATAGTAAGAGGTGTGAAGATTCGCCTCTTTTTCTCCATCTGCCTTTGTTGATTTACCCGAACAGCATTGTTCACTGGAGGCGCAGCCGGCGGGGGTGCTGGTAAGTTCTGCACCGCCTGGGCAGGAACTACTTGAACAGGAGGAATGTACGCCTGAACGGGCGGAGGATACTGGTTCGCTCCGTAAGAGGCGGTCGGAAGAATGGTCGCGATGTCCCCCTCCTTCTTCTCAGGCTTCCTGGTCATACCAGGCTTCTTAACGTAGGAGGACGACTCTGCCCCGGCACGGGAGGTATTGTCGGTAATACGTCCTGATTTCAGTGCGGCCTCAATTGCTTCGCCTTGGCGTATGATGGCGTCAAAACTCTGGCCTACGCTTACGCACATCCTTTCGTAGTATACTCCTTTACAAGTGGGCAAGAATCGCTGTGACTTTTCTATGTCCGAGAGAGGAGGGTCTACTTGAGCTGAGGATTCCATCCACCTGAGGGCGTATTCTCTGAATGACTCTGTAGGCTTACGACTCATTCCCATCAGATAGCACCGGTCAATAGTTAGCTCACAGTAAAGACCATACTTTTTGAGAAAGGCGTTTGTCAGGTCAGGCCAGGTACGAATTCGGGGTATCTCCAGTCTGGCGAACCACTGCAGAGCTGAACCGGAGAGACTACGCTGGAATAGTTGCATGAGAAGCTTCTCATCATTTGAATGCCCGCAGAGGGCTCCTACGTAGAGTCT